ATATTTTATCTCATTTGCTTCACACGCGCATAGAAAGTCGTCACATTTGGTACTTGGATTAGAAATAAGAGTTGGGTAAGAAGGACGGGAGAGCAATTGGTCCACTCATCACATGACCTGAAGACTAAGGGTTCACTGTTCCCGCACAAGTGGATGCTACTTTTCAGGGATACCGGAGGCAGGACAAAGAAATTGCTGGAGCTGGCTTAGTTCACCGGGCCCTAGTTGTGAGCTAGATAGCAAGCGTTGTGCCTAGTGGATTTTAGCAAGCTACGCCCTTGCTTTTTGGGAGAGGCAAACTTTTCTTCTTTCTTCTAAGACTCTATTTCTTTGCTGCGCACCTCTTCCTTTGGTAAGCTTACGCACTGAATAGAATTGGCTATATCTTAGGCTCACTTAGACAGCCAAGGTCATACCTTTGCCCTGGGTGGGTATCCATACTCTTGGGGATAGCTTCAGACTTATAGGGACGCTAGCTTAACTAGCCGTGGCACTTTAGATTCTTTTTTGACATACCGCTGCGCGCCTTGTCTACACCTGAGACACCAATGCTGGAGCTGGCCTAGGAGGGATTCTAGACAAATTTCACAACGCCTTTGCAATAAGTACTTACTGGAAAAAATAAGTACGGTAGTTCACAATAAGATAAGAAAGAACTTGGGTAAGCAAGCAGTCTGCCTTACATCAAAGCAAAAGCAGTCTGCTTTAGTCTGAGGACGAATTATTCTCTTTATTCATAAGTTGGTGCCTTTCTTCTTGATCGCACCGTAAAACTACTCCATCAGTTAATGCGGAAGTGACCTACCTACTTTGACGCCTTTACTCACCGTAGGTTGGCTTTCATCTCTTCTCTGTCTTTCGACCTTTGCGCATGCTAGTTACATAAAAGGTACCTCCCTTTATACGTACCAAGGGCTTTGCTACTAGTGGATGATTTAACAGAAAAAACGATAAATGCTTGCTTGCATGGCTGGGCTTCTCAGTGGGCGGGCCCTCTGACACTACAGTTCCAGATTCATCATTGGGAAGATCCCATAGATGTGCTCCGAGCAAACCAAGTGGGATAATTACTAACAAGGGCTGGGTGGTAAACAACAGCACGAAAAGCATGGTCAGGGGCCAAGTACGGATAAGAGGGGTAAGATCTCAGTTCAGCAGATAGCGAACAAACTTCGAGTATGGAATTTCTTGAGAGAGATAGGGAGCTAGTTCTTTAGTAGGCTTGGGTGTATACGGAGAGTGCTTTCCTTTATAGTAGAGAATCCCAATAGGAGGAGGTATTAGCCGGGCTTTGGCTCTCCGCTCACAACTTCCCTGGAATGAGAGTCTTTCTATGACAGTGCTTGTGGACCTTTGCATTACTTGCAGTCTTTCGAATTAGCACATATTTTTTATATCACCCACTAGATGCTTTACTTCAAATAGCAGTATTGTCTATTTGAGCTTTTGTTTTCTATGTGATTTGGTTTTATTTTCATTTGCCTTTGTCTCAAGGATGGTTCGTTCTGATGAAGATCTCAATTCTATTATGATTGATACCTACTTCAGTGAGCACTACTCTCTAATAATGGATCGGAAGATATAAGTACAAAAGTGTTATATAATTTGGCCTAGTTCAAAAAGATAAAACAGCATTGTCAATATACTTTACTTCTCACGATTTGATGGTATTTTCATAGTAAAGCACCTGTCATCACAAGTAGAAGATAAAGCCTCTTATGAGGAATAATAGGCTGTACGAGGCGCGTGCGTATCTATGGATAAGAAAGTCTTATTCCGATGGAAAGACTCATTCCATATACTTCCTGGTTAACTCGCAAAGAATCTCTGTCCTCTATCGACTTTTCTACAGTGAAATTGGAAACACTTTTGAAACTGCTTGATTTCGTATATGAAGCAGGACATACTGAGACTTGGAGGTGTAATGCTAAAAGCACAATCTATCTTTTGGAAGGATTTCCACATAACCATTGAAAGCAAGTTCACCATTTCTTCACTGCTTAGAAGCATCTTTCGTATTAACTACTACGATGATCCCAATGGCCCTATTCCCAGAATGAAGACACATTTCTGAGAAAAGGCTTCTACGGTGGTCATACCGATACTTATAAGCCTTATGTGAGTCTACTACTATGATGTCAACTAACTCTATCCATTTGGTTTGAAGGAATTTCCAACGCCTGGTGGTGTGCCTGTCTGGCATGGTTATTTGGATGGAATGGACTGAGATCTTATCTTTAAGAAGAGGATATTCAAAGTTCCCTTAGTTTGATGGTAGTAAGTTAGATGTCACAAATAGGAATGAATCACTTTATTAGTGGTTAAGTAGTAAACCTGCCAAAAAGTCAATTACACAAACTCTTCCCACACTTATCCAATCCAATAGAGCAGGCAAGAAATAGAGGTGGCAAGAGAAGTATAGGGCGAAAGAAGCAGCAAAAGTCAAAGTCCATTACACTCTAGACTCATATCTCTTAAATTAGCAGGGAAAAGGCGCGTGCGTTTTCTAGTAAAAGCACGGTCAGCAAGCTAGATTAGTTACGTAATTGAGTGCGCCGGGGAGCACATGCTAGTGTGAGTTTCCCAGGAAAGTATATGTTGACCAAGGCGGCCCTTTTCTGGCTAGCTAGCGTTGAATATAAATAGCTAGTAAGAGTATTACTATAAAATAGAACCTCCGCAAAAGGAAGCCGATGGCTCCTGCACACTTATAAGGAAAAGCTATTGCTATGAAAATGTAAAAGGAAAGCACTCACTACTGCACAATGGAGAGGGAGAGGCAAGCAAGAAGGCTCTACTCAATATCAGGCTATACTTACTCGTTCGTTATATACTTACGCTTCTTTCTAGACTGGCAATCTCTGTACCCGAAAGGACTAATGTCAAACGAAGGGAAAGCTCTAAAACGTCAAATAGGCAAGGAAAGATCAAGTATAATGAACCGCTTCGCGCCTTGTAGACGTGAATATCCATTGGCATTGCCTTTTCCCAATAAAGAGTGTACCTCATTTACTGGAAGCTGAAGTCAGTGGGTCAAAGTCCGAACGTTGTGGCTGCAAGAACTAGAGGTTTATCTCCATGACTGGAATAGAGTTCTGCATCCATGAAATGTTGGAGTTGCCTCACATCCTCACGTCTTTCCTTCGCAGGTTGGTTGTTCAAAATAAAGAGAAGAACAAAGCTCAGTTCGTAAGAAAGAAGAAAGATAGTGCAAATAAAGAAAGCGGAATAGAAGTTTATGGACAAGTATAGGTAGTTGGCTAGTCAAGGTTTTTCGAAATAGCTAGTTACGATAGGCTAGTACTTTTTTCTAATAGGCGAACGGGTTCTTTATGCGGAATAGGAATAGGCATTCGAGATAGCAATGGTTTTCAAGTAAGAATTGGTGAATTTCCCTACTAACAATAACGCAATGTTATCGAATTGGGTATTGGGGTGGGTCATGTGCAAAAGTAGCGCGCTGGAATCTAACCAGCACATGAAGCAAAGAAACCGATCTTTTAGCTACTTTTTTGAACCCGGTTCAAAGCGTGAGCTGCTACATCTGGGGATCGGGTCGTAAAACCTCATTTGTCAAACGGTAGCAACAAACCTTAGGATCACTTGAACTTTTCTACCTACAATCAATGGAAGACTCCTCTCTAGTCTAAGTCATATAGTAGCTTGTAATTGTTTCATTCCCCGTCTAATACTCGGTTATGTACCCAACATTCACCCTTATCCGGTGGTTTTGGCCTTTCTTCTCTCTTCTTTAAGCTTCAAAGCTTTAATAATAACCAATTTGAGGTGAAACACTTTCCCTCTTTGGTGTTTGCTTTTTTCTTTTATTATTTTCAGGATGAAATCCCGGCTACCTTCTTACGTACGACTGAACCTCACTCAGTAGAAATACTAATTCTGACAGTCATACTGTGTCTTTTTATGTTGATGGAAGGGGATAGCTTGAAGAAAAATGACCCTGGCCATAAACTACCTTGACCTGCACCGCCTTTCTCTATCTTTTGCCATTTAGTTGAGTGTACACCGATAGAAAAAGTTACTGGCAGCTTGCCCTGCTTACTTACTATGCGCCCTGCCTCACACTTCAATGCCACCAGCAATTAGTTTATTTTGGACTCGCGTCCTTGCTTCTTGCTCGCTCCCCTGCACTAAAAGAATTCTTTCTACTCAACTTTACTGGACAAAGGGATAAAAATGCGTAGGTAGTGAAAAGCCTAGTATTAAAGAAAGAGTGCATCTTTAATATGCCCATCACAACTAGTGTTGTAAGGAGCTTGCTTGCGTCTACTTAGTGCTTTCACAAATCAGTAGCTCTAGGTCGACTAGATCTAGAATCCTTTCTAGGGTTTAGATTGGCTGTGTCGTGTTGAGTAATAATCGGTGTAGTCGTCTCCTGTTTCCTTGAGAAATTCTGTATTTTTTGAATCGGATCCTTGAATACATCCGCAAAGGATCGGAAGTTCTTGGAAAGCAATGTTCGTAGACCTGGTTCTTGAGCGCTATTTCTTTATTTTCCGGCAAGGGCAACAAGGGGAAACAGAGCAAAAGAAAATGTTGTTGGAGTGTACCGACTCAAGTTTCTATGAGTAGTGACTTTTTATCAACTTATCCTTCTATAAAGAAAGTAGTGCAAATAATGCACAAGATATGCCCTACTAGTAGGTCAGATTGGATATAGTCAGCGTATATCGTATCTAGTCCCCTCTTCCTCCAGTTCCTGCTTGCTATTAAGGGCATCCCTAATCTTAGGTAGCTGGTACAAGCATTGCCAAATCATGTAGAGGGTTTACCACTCCAATTGCCTGGCAATGAAGCAGTGGCTGAGCTGGGACCAATCAATGGGCTGAGAACTCTTAACTAACACAGTGGAGACTAATTAGACTGAGATTGAAAGATGCAAATAGTTAGGTTAACGTTTGCTTCTTTCCTGGATGAGAAAGAGAAGTTTACGAAGTTAGGAAGAAAATAAATGGTAGCTGCGCTGCAGCGTTCTATGTGCTAGAAAATAAAGTACTATATAAGGATAAGGTAGGTAGCAACCTATGTTAACCTCAGGCCAAAGCAAGTCTTGGAAGAAAGAAATCAACGTTGGAGCTTTTGGAAAGAGTTGCGGGGAAAGTCGTCTACTGAGCTAGATACAAAGTTCTCTTTAAAAATGGGCAATCCTGAGCCCAATCTTTATTTTTAGAAAAGTCGAACCACTACAATATAGTTATTTAATAAAAAAGATAGGTACAGAGACTGTAAGCTATTCGTTGTAAACGAGTGTATTACCTTGCATTGGTAGGATTTGTCTATCGACACGTTGAGAAAGGCACTTAAAGTCATTCAAGTGGGCTTGTGGGCGCACTGCTTGTATAGACGCACTGAAGAAGAAAGGGCTATTTTTACTTTCCATGAGCAGCTGATTGACCGCTTCCTATTCGATCGGAATACTTGGCAATATCCACTGCTAACCAGGAAGGAGTAGTTTACAGTCTAGTTTCCTTGCAGGGACTCATCAATGCTCTCATGTCCTTGGATAGGACGTCCTAAAAGTCCAAAATTGATACCTTCCAATCATTGATTCGATACGTCAAGCACTAAGTACAATTGATACCTTTCTTTGGTTACAGGCATTCGTCAAAGACCTCACCGGAGCTGATTTACCTTGGAAAAACCCCTTTCCAAGTAGCTTGGGTCCTGGCAGCAAGAGTAGATAGGAGGAGTCTTCCTCTTCTGGGTCCGATGCTCCGTTTCGTTGATAGTAATTTCCGTGTCTTCTAAACCACTCCCCATGTGTTCCGCATTTGATGCGCCGTTGCTTGTTCCGCCGGTATCAAACCACTCCCGCTATTTGTTCTAGATAGAAGAGGAGACCCCACAGGGAGAGCCAATCGAGTGGAAGCGAGGAGGGATGGTAGGTTTATAACTAGTTGCATCTTCTCATTCGCTTTCTTAGGGAATATAGGAAGTAGGTTTTAGCCAACAGAAGTAAGTAGGCTTTTATGCATTATCTAGAGAAACATTATCTATAGAAAGTTGATGCATTATCTATAGAACAGGCATAAGAGCTTTCCACAAGAAAGTTCTATTCTTCAACCCGCCTCTACTATCAGTGCACAGCTCGCTTTCAAATACCGAATGTAGATTGTTTTTTAGAACAACAACGTTCTTTAGTTCACCCCTCTTGAATCAAGTACATGTTGAAGGAAAAAGCTAGCTATAGTAGTGATCTCTGGTTCGCGAGGCTTATATATTCGTTAGTGGTCAGAGCGTATAGTGGTAATGGAATCGATAGCCTGCATCAAAACTAGAGTAGAGTCCCTTCATAAATAAAGTACAACCCTCTGCAGGAAGCTTGATTCAGTAGGCAAAACCAAGCAATTTCTAGATGTGATTTAAGAATACCTGTGCCAGGGTGCTGATATGGGGTGTGCCAATGCCAAGAAATATGCTAAATTGATCACTACCATCATGATTCTCTCTTTATTTGGTTGATTTAATCCATTTCATAGTTCCGCGAAGCAAGGCGCGCAGCGGGCTCATTAAGTGGATAGCATATTCTCTCCCATCCCATACTCTACAAGCGTGGGCGCGTGAGTGGCTGAAAAAAGTGGTCATAGCAACCGCCTTACATCACATTACATGAGCTTAATCATAAATTGCAATATCACAACGTGCGTGCCGCTTCTCTCTGTTTGCAGTCTTGCACCTTTGAAAGTCCGTCACATCAGTGCATCACAAATCATTGGAATTGGCATTAATTAACTAAACTCAGAGGTGACGATGGATGTATAGTGTGGGCCCACGGAGGAGACAATCTCTGCATCCTAGTCCCTGCCTCGCCTACGCTCAACAGCTGCAGCGACCGGAGACTCCATGAAACAAGGCTACCTGTCTAAAATTTCCCTACTCTTATCTCCGCTTACGCCCAGAGTTTTCCCTGATCCATTAGTGCGTGTGATATCCCCAAAACACCCTTATTCTACCAACGGTCAAGTTCTGATTAAATAAAGCGAAGTAGATAAGTATGAGGGAAGAAGTATTTGATTGCATGATCGGTTTCATAAGTCCAGTTGTGCCAGAAGCTAGAGTTGCCTTTATTAGTGGATAAGGGTGGGTTAGGCATGACATTCTTAAAAGAGGTCAAGATACTAGCTAATGTGTATTAAGGGCTAGCCTGTATCTCCTTATGAAGGCCTTCATAGGAGTTATAGATAACCCTGTCGTGGAAGTTAATGAGTTAAGCCAAGGTAGGTAAGTAAAGATTGGAGTGATGGGAATATCTGTTTCCTGTAGATGAGCTAGGCAAAGAAGGTTCTCAAGGATAGAGGGGGGCCGTTGCTTGAATTCGTATTGGCGTGGAGGAGCCCGAGGAGAGGTTATAACCGTTCCCGATTTCCTTTTGGGAGTACCGCTTACTGATCGGGAGTGGGCAAGGGAGGATCACCTTGCGAAGAAGAAGCACGAGGGTCGCCCACAAAGCGATAAACAGAAGGAGGATGGGCATGCACAACGGATTTCAATTAGAAGAGAAGGTGGGGCCTTCCGCCGAAGACTACGAGCGATAAGTAGCACTTGCGATAGCGGTATCTTTTCCAATTTCATCCCCACAGGATGGGTACGCCCCATAAAAACAGATCGGATTAACCAGTTGGAATAGAAAGTACCTCCTCTTCCGTTGCGAGCTATCGATATGACGAGCGCATGTTTGGAATGAAATAGCTTTGGGAAGGCAGGATATGAAAGGAACGGCACAGCTCAATCCTCTACGGCTAACGGAACCTATCCGAGAAGGGCAGCAAGCTCAGAGAAGAGCTTAAAACCAGGATTACCAAAAATCCTACGCCCTCCGGGGGCACGGGCCAGGGAAATAAGAAATGTTTGTATTCCCACATTATATTTATCAATTATAGTATACGCATACCTTTTTTCCGAGCTATGAATATGACGAGCTAGAGATATTCATTCCTATTCCTATTATTGGACCTAGCAAAGGAAAATGCTATCCCCCACTGGAACGGGACCAATACGAACAACAGGTGTTCCTATCCTGTTCCGGCACCCGCCTTTTGGGGAAATTGAATTAATGCTATCTGGTTACGGGTACCTAATCGATTGATTATTATTGATCGGCTCCTTCCATTCAACGGCACCATTGCCCGTAATAGTCTAACAAAGCAAAATCGAATCACAATACGAAACATGTACATACGAGGACTACGATTCCTATTTAGAGATATTCCTACGAGCGATAGACATAGTAAAGAAATTACGTACGCCAATAACAAATACGAATACGAATAGGAATATCGCTCGGAATACCAATCGGAAATACCAACCAATCGAAAATATGCTAAATCTACGCCCTCCGGGGCTAAGGGCATCGTTCTCGGCTTCGGCACCGGCTAGATAACTTAAGATCAAGACAGAATAGTTGGGCGCTGGCATTCTCACAGGCTATTGTAAGAGGAGAGAATCGCACCTTTGATAAAAACAGTCTTTACAAGTAAAAACACCCTCCTATGATTGGCTTTAGCTTTTAGAAAGAATCCTCCTAGGGTTGCCGAATCTGTACTAGTGTGCAGGAAAAGCATAAAAAGCCTTGGTTTCCCGTAGTGAGACTGCTTCCATTGGAGAAATCAACCCTTGCCAGTAGAGTAGTATAAAGCGGTGTCCTTGTTCGGATGGCGGGTCGATAGGGCCCATAATGTCTGTGTCCCACATCTCAAACGTATAAAGAAGTCCCTGTGAGCGGAGCTACAATCCTTTCCTATAGTCAAGTAAGCATCCGCTACTCCTATGTATGTTTACGAACTTGCTATTCCTTACCAAAACCTCCTAGTAAGTAATGCTACACTTTGTCATGTCCTAGCTTATAAAGAAAGAGTATGTTAACACCCGCCCAAGAACAATATGAAAAATAAAAGGCATATTGATGAAAGGGAGGTATGATGAAAGGTAAGCTCTAACAAGCATTGCGTAGTTTTGAGTCTATAGTTTCTATAACAGGAGAAGATCATTAAAACATGCTTGCTTACTTAAGGTAAACTACCACATACATCTAGTTTGACTTATTAATCTACTGGTGAATGACTAGGTGCTTACCCTATAAGTTACTTATGTCGCTAAATTAAGTACTTAAAGTAGCAGAGCTTCGATTCGTCCAGTAAATCACCTTTTATTCGCCCTCTTGCCTACTTGTTTTGGTTTTACCTGGCTTATACTTCAAACAGAACTGACTCGCCTTGCTTACTTAAAAGCCAGAATTCACGAAGCAGACTTTCATAAATAGCAGGGTGGTTAATGAATGAGGTAGGTTAAAAAAGACAGTTGACACATTTACTAACCGCGGTTGGTTCTATATAAATAAAGGAGATAGCCCGCCTTTGCCTTTCTTGTCATTCATTACTTGAATTGAATTCTTTTATTACTTTCAGTCATTAATTATAACATTGTTGAGAATGGCGTCTCCGGTTACCGGCTGTCGCGGACCAACCTAGGTATATCGACTATAGCAGGTTCTTTGGTCAACTCAAGGCGAAGCTCTATTGGGCAGAGGGCAATCTCATGCCAAAATGATCCTCAAAGCGCGGAATCAACTTCGAAAACAAAGACACTGTATATGAGGAAATGAAGTACTCTCGAGTGGCTTATCTGTTTACCTTTGAAAGCTCACTACCGAGTTCTAGCTCGATACGAAGAATAGTAAGGATGATTGACCTAATATGCACTTTACTATTGGGATAACTTGATTGCTACGCACCTCTATCAATTCGTAAGAAAGCAGCAAATCGAAAGATAAATCATATATAAACAAGGGAAGAGTACATTTTCAATATTTGCTGCCAACGGATAAACCCAGAAAGAGCTTTCCTCGAGGATATGCCCAAAACCCTTTTCGGGGAACTGCAATAACTTGTGCCTTGCCATCGTCTTCTTTATTCTTTCAATATCAAAAGATATACTATAAGTAGAAATCAAAGCTTTAACGATTTGCATTTTCTCCCTTTCCCGCGGCGAGTCTTCTACAATGGATAATAGCTTGGAGTCATTTTTTTCTTAAAATAGTTGGCCGAGAAGGAAAAAAGCAGCGAATTCGAGCGAGTCTAGAGCAGCTTACTCGAGAACAACCCCATCAAAGAGCCTACTTGCTTTGGATCTCTCTGCTCGTGGGAATGGTCAGACCGTTGTCAATGGAATTTCAATTTGATGCTTCCTGCTTGAAAGGGCATAAAGGAAAAAATTGGCTAAGGGCCCTGGATCGTACTTATTTCGCTTACTCCGCTTCCTGAATATTCCGTACTGTCTCACTAACTGCGCATTCGAAATGGAAAGCGCGTATTCTGGTTATTTCTTCGGATTTCCTAAACCTAAAGTGGCACGAACTCGCTTTGGGCTTATATTCTCCTTCGATGCATGAATCCGATTCGGTGCGTATCTTCTTTACTTTCTTATGCGGCAGGTGGGCATATTGTAATAGGAATGAGCCATATCGGAAATACCCGGCAAGCTCCGCTAGGTAATCACACCTGGCAATCGTAGAAAAAAGAGATTGAATACCACAGGAAGGAATGAATGGAGAGAGACATACAACTAGAAAGATCAGATGAAGATTTCACCCAATTCCGCCTCTGGAAATAAAGAGGCGCTCCCTGGTGCAGCACGCGTATGGATAAACAGACGAGCCTCCACCCGTAGTTTTTCATAGATTGGATAGGTATTCATGTTAGTCAAGAGAGAGGGCCTTAGAAAACCCTTTTCTTCCAGACCTGCAACATTTTCTTGTTCACCGTAAAGTACTTATATTGTCAGGATTTGATAAGCGTACAATATCTAATAAAAGAATCCTTCTTCTTACTTTGAATCTTATATTCAAGTTCTCATACCATACTCGTGCCTTGTTAATAACTCGCTAGCTTGCATTAACTTCAAGCAAAAGGGTGAGACCTAATTTCAGAGTCTTGGGCCGGTCACTCTCTTCGCGGAAACTCCCATAAAGAATTGGAACTCTGTAGGAAGTCCACCTGGCCGGTAGAAAAGAAGAAAGGACGAAAAGAAAGAAGGTCGCTTGGCACGACTCAAGCAATTTCTGAATAATCCTCCCAGCGCTCACGGAGTTGCTTCTTGCCTTTCTTCGGCGTATCGAATAAGCTTCTGCTTGAAACACAACTAATAATAAGAATATGTCAATAGTTTCAACTACTTGATACATTCTCAATCAATATTCTTCTTTCTATATGCATTATAGGTATAGGCATATGCGGAATAGGATTTGCCGTAGAGTCACGTTAAGAAAAGTCTAGCTTGTCACAGGTAAAGGAATAGGACTAGGTCGCTGGATTCGTCGGCATGGGAAAGTAGTAAGCATGCACACGACAGGAATCAGAAGAGTAGTCGAAATCCATAAGTAGAATGGTATAAGCGAAAAAGCAAGAGGCATATAGCTTAAGGTTGTAAGGTAAGCTGCTTTGAAGCAAGAAAGAGGCGCGGGGTCAAAAAAAGAAAAGTTCTATATCTATCTAGAAAGGTCTCTGGAGTCCTTACTTTAGGAGGAAATACCCAAATCAAGATCATGCCGAATGCAATGAAGGGAAAAAATGCTAATGAAGAAGGCGCCGTTAGAACGATGAAATAACCCTGCCTGGCCCACAGTCAGAGTCAGAAGGAAAGTATGAAGTGTAGGATGTCCAAATCCGCGAGTGATTGAACAAGCCTAGAAAAGAAAATGAAATATGTAATGAACTGAAAGCACGAAGTATAATGGAAATGAAGGAAGGGTCGACTCACACTTGCGAGAAATGTCGCCACGGAGACGAGAGAAAAAAGCTTTGGGACGAACATTTCTAGGAAGATGATAACTTTCGTATACACCAAGTGAACCACCACCCCTATTTGTTTCATGTTACCGCGGAACACCACGCCCCGCTTTTACGAGTGGCAACGTAGATCTTAAAGCTCAGGCACTCACTTTTTCACATTTCCAGTTCTCCTCCTAAAGAGCACACCATAAAATAATGCAAGAAGACCTAGGAGTAAATAGTAGAGTGGGCCCCGTATTCTTCATGGGGAGAGTCCTAAGTAATCAACGCTTAGCAATAGGATCTTTCTTTGTTAGTGAGGTGTTCCCTTCCTCCCCAAGGGGCAAGTTTGTAGACCAGTCTTCGTACAAGGAGGAGAGGCTTTTTGCGGCTATTCTTGATCTGATCCAGGGCATCCAAGAGCATTAAAAGGCTCTTATTCCCTATGGATCTGCAAATCAAATCAAACTGTCGGTAGCGATGAAGGCAGCACTCTCCACCGTCCATACCCATCTTAGCAGGAGGGCAATATTGTGGGTTTGTATGTCAAGTATGCCAGCGTCCCCAAATCTCCTAGGTAAACACACTTTGTCCCAAGGTAGTAGGCAGTGTCGACCTGAGAAGGTGCCTTGTCCAGGCCAAAAGAAGATTCTTTTAGGCTCTCAATTTGTCGCTATACCCCGTGGGATAATGGTAAGGCTTGCATGAAGTATAGAGGCAGTGCGTTGAGGACGGAGTTGACCAAGATAAATCTTCCAGCTAGTCATAGCAAAGGGCTTTCCTATATCCTTCAAGGCGCATTTGTACTGCGAAGTTGCAAGAATGAATCTTTGGCGGGTCTTTTTTTGTACAAGAGGGGGATGCCAAGTTAGGTTATTGGGAGCGTCAAAGGTTTGCACTGGCGCCTTTTAGTTATCCCTTACTTATGAATTGCATGCTTCATTCCATTCTGTAGTCAGTCAATGCCGGTGAATAAACATAATGTGAGATAGCCATTTATTAATTGTCCAGGGAATCTTTTCAGTTAAGCTCAATGAAATGAGAATAGACTGAGGCTGAAAGGATAAGGGCACCCAGCAAACCTCTGTGTTGATTAGCTTATTTCAGACTCAAGCTGATAATTCATTTACAAAGAAAGGTGGTGGCCCATACGAGATTTCATAAGGCAAGCCCGGTAACAGACAGCTACGGAAGAGATAGTGGAAGCATCTACTGAAAGCGATGCACTCACATCAAGCAAAGGCAAAAGATAATATGTGCAGAGCTCAGCTAAGGAAAGGGCTGGAAAGCCTAAGGAAGAAGCCATTTGTAGCACTAAGAGGAAGATGTCTCACAACCCGCCTACGGATAATACATGCCGATATAGGAATGAAGCATGCATAAACTCGTAAGTCAATAGTGAATTTGGTTGCATCGAAGGCGGAAAAATGAAATAATGAGGGCCGCCCGCAGATGATAGCAATTCGTCTTCACTAAGAGCTAACGACTAGAAATCTAGCAAATAGGACGCTTTGTCAATTGAATTAGTAAGTTATCCTGGTCTAGAGGGTGTTCTTCCTCCCCACTCTAGAGGCTAAACCAGTTAGAAAAGCGTCCCCCGGGAGTTTCGCTGTAGTAGATGACGTTCCTGGTACTAGTAGTCCATAGAACTAAGATTTGCATGCATGGTGGGTAACAGCATTGTATCTATCTTTTGCAGTCTGTAAATACGTATCCCAAAGTTGTAGATTCAGCTTCTTAAGGGCTGGGTGTCAAAGTCCTCAGTAGGTGGTTTGGTCCTTCAAATGCCTATCTGTTGTAGTAGTCCCCAAAGGCGGAGCTTTATTAGTTGTAGGTGGACGGACCTCAAGTCCTTTCCTTTCTCTAACGCTAATACCGCGGCCTGTCATGATTGCTGTCAAAGATGATGGCCATACTGTAGTCATAAGATTGCGTGTCGTGTCGTTATTCTGTATCGTGTACAGATTATCATATGTGTTGTCATTCCAGTACAGCTAATCCGTGAACAGCTAACCATCGTACTGTCGGGGATAGCATTAGAAATCCCTTTGCTCTAGCGCTCGACTAAAAGGGATAGGGATACCGTTGTTGGAAAGGAAAAGCCTGATTCCCGATAGTACTTCCGTTACGAGAAAGCCTGTCTTTCTCTGGTGAAGAGTTAGGTGGATTTGTGGTTGAGTAGAAATGCTGGTAGGAAATCGGGCTTGGGAAGTAGAGGAAAGAGGATGTCTAATAAAATCACTGGAGTGGCGAGAGACCTTTCTCTTTTCGGGAGCAGATCTTCAAAATCTTACTGTATATAATTGCGCTATGATGATGACTAGATTGAGTGGAACTGATATGAAGAGAAGAAATATCATATTGGCTAATATGACACGAAGATGGGTTCATACGGAAGCAAACGAATTGCTTATAGCCGTTGCTCCATACGTTCCACAGGTAGCGGAACAATTAGTATCAACCGTTTCACCCTCAATTCCACAATTTGCAAGCAGTCACGTTTCCACTTTAGTGGAAACTGCGAGCCAACTACAAGCTGAAACCTGCGCAAGCAGTTCATCCGTACTAATAGATCATCTATCTACATCTGATTTCCCATCCACACTTGAAATGTCCAAACAAAAAATAGAATCGAATTTAATAGAATTTTTGAAAAGCGAGGGAAACGATCCCGACCGAAACGCAATCCTTATTAAAACTGAGCTTACTTTCCAATTGAAAAAGGAAATACTTGCTAAATTGCTTTGTTTAACAGGTGAGGCGAATGGCCAAATCCTTTGGAATACGACCGGCGCCGATGATGTAATCACCTGCCTGAATGGCAGAGAATACCGTCGTAGTTATTTAACACAGCTCTTGAAGAGCTTAGCAAGAAATGGAACTAATAGTTATTTTTTTACGGATTTAATGAAAAGACGGTTGAGAAACTTGCCTGAAACTTGGATTCGCTATTTAAATCTCTCCGATGAGCCCAATTTCGTAAAAGAAGTAATCTGGGAGAGGCAACTACTCCGTCAAACAAGTGATTTTTTGATGAAAGAAGATGATTGAGAAAGAGAACTGGCTAACAGAATAGCGGATCCAATACACATACATACCAGTTAGAAGAATACAAAGAAGAAGTGAGCATTTCTTCTCGTGTCTAGTGCTTTACCAAGTAGTCAGTGCAGTAGTAGTGAAAGGCAGTTTGTAAGTCGATTATAGGATTTCAACTCATAAGTCAGTCTACTCTATTAGGCAGGCTGTCGTTCTAGTATCAATCGTATTACCAAGTTGGTATCGCTTATACAGCTTTCAAGTTAGCTTATCATTTATATAGTTTGACAAGCAAGATTAAAGGAACGGGTCTCTAAGACCTGTACTGCACGGCAGCGGGCATTTGCATTGGTTTTTGTTATTTTTCCCTGGCCTAAACACTCAAGGCGGTGGCTTATATCAAAGTAGCAAGCAGGCTTTATCGGTTCTATAGCTTAATTACTCTTTAGCATTATTGCAGTACGATACCAGATTTCAAACAGGAGAATGAGAGCCTGGCATCAGGTTTCCAGGCAGGTATTAGTAATCAAAGGAGTAATAAGATTTCAACTCACAAGTAGGACTGCAACTCGAATTGAAGATTGAAAGCCTGGCATGAGTTTTCGTATCTGTAGTTTTACCTGGAGTATTCGTAGCTGTTATAAGCTTGAAAGCAGGAAAGAAGAATGAGAGTGTGGTATCCAGAGTAGTAGGCAGGCTTGGCTCGTTTAGATTGATTTCTTGCTCGCTCCCTCGTATAGAGAGGTTGAGAAAGGTGTTATCGCTTCTACAGTTTAATAAGGGAATTACAGAATTGAAGTTAGCTTTTCGCTTCCATAGTAGTCAGTCACTTATAAGCTTGGTGTTTATAGAGTAGTAGCCGTTTCGTACGTAGCTTTTCTTTCTCGATTGCAAGCTTCCCTGCTCGGTTACCATGTTGTTTATAGTCTTTTACCAACTCATAAATAAGAATAGCAAGTTGTGGCAGCAGTTCTTGTATCAGCAGTCTTAGCAGTGAATTACAGATTTAGAGTAACAAATAGGAATTCTAGTCGTGATTCTAGTTTTCAAGAGTATTAGCAAGCATTAGTCGTATCCGAAGCAGCTACAATTATTGCAAGCCAACTACAAGATTGAAAGTAGGAATTTAGATTTGTAGCCGTGATATTTCTTTGTTGTTTATATTGTATTAGCTGCTCCCATATAAGTAAGTAAGCCAGCTATCGGAATACAAGAAATTATGCCGTAAGCTTACTTATCGTTTACATAGTTTTATCAAGATAGAATAGAAGAACTCAAGTCCAGTAAGAAGAATAAAAGCTGTGATTAAGCTTCTCGGCTCTCTGTCTTTTAGTAAGCAGACGAGTAAGCAAATAAGGTTTCAAGACAAGCATTAGTAGTAGGTAGGGGATATTAACTCTTGTATTAAGCAGTAGTTTCCCTTGTTTTAGCCACTAAGTTATCAGAACTGAAAGTAGTATTTAAGCTTGACTTGGCGTCTCGATAGTATTAATAGCTGTGGCAAGCTTTCAAGTACGAAGTGAAGAATGTAGGTCAGCTATCAGGTTTCCGTTCTACTTAGAAGTTTGTATGCCCTTTAGAGGAATCCAAGGAGAATACAAGAATTCAAGCCGGATACCAGATTGAAAGTGGAGTTGCCGCTGAATACGTATCATTCTATCTATCAGGTATAAGCTTTCAAGTCGGACATAAGAATGCAAGTCAGCGAATCTGCTTGTAGTTTAAGTAGTATTAGCAACATAGAAAGGAAGTGCCGAATGAAGATCGTAAGCAGCGATTCCTGTTTGAGTAAGTTCATTACAGAATCGAAGTCAGGTCAGTCAGCCAATGCCTACTTCGATCAAGCGTTAGATGGGGTTGGTGGTGTTGATGTATAAATTTTTTGTTTTTGTCATGAGGGTTGAAACCCGTAAATAGTTTCCTTTTTCTGGGGAGTCTAGTTCTACAAGGTTCCATTCATCGACCTTTCTAAATCCTGACTAGATCAGTAGTTTGCAACAGTATATCTGACTTTCTGGTCCAGTTGGTCTGGGATTTCCTATTATTGCTGCATTTCCGAATTCTATTGACACGCATCCTCCGAAGACTTTACTATTTGCCAAGTACTTTATTGAGTATTTCTCTATAGGAGTTGGAATCTCTCTCAATGCGGGAGAGGAATACAAACTACCCAACCTTAGGCCCACCCATAGGAATGGAAACTCTAAGAGGAATGAAATCCAAGCTACTCACTCGATACAGAAATATTGTTATGATACAGGGATTATTCTGAACTACGACTCTCTCCCATACTACTCCTCTCTTCTCCCATGTGGGTTCACTCCTCTATTAAAGGTTAAAAAGCTACTCAGAGATCGTATAAAGGAAGCGTATCAGAGCCGGGACACCACACTGGGGTGAATCTATCTCGAAATCTATCTGATTGGAAAGAGGATTCCCAAAGAAGCCTAAAAAAGGATGGGCTTAGAGGCATGAGCAATTGCAGCTTTGAACTCTCTTTCTCAGCAAGAAGAATACAAGTCATAAGTAAGGTTGCAACTCATAAATCAGTTTGCTTGTAGTAAGCAGACGAGTAAGCAAATAAGGTTTGACAGCCGCTCTGTCGTTTCTACAGTTTGATTTGGAGTTTGCAGTTTGACCTTCTCTAGTTATAGTTCTTTATGCAAAGCCTCTTTTTTCGTATAAATACTATTTAAAATTCCTACCTCTCGTATTTGTAGAGCAGCTATCATAATTGCAGTACGATATAAGACTCGAAAGGAAGAAGTCAGAATTGGACTCATAAAGAAGAATTCTAGCCGTGATGCCCTATCTACGTCTGAGCTCAGGCTCCATAGCAACTATCAGATTGTAAGTGGATTAGAGGAATAAGAGTACGATAGAGGAATCAAAACTAACCTTTAGCAATAGAAAGAAGGGACAAATAAATAACCATACAAAACAAGTAAATAAGTCCTATCAATTGTATTAATAAGGGCGTATCCGTAGTGCTTTACAAAGCCTGCAAGGAAGACTGAAAGTCGATTATCAGAATACCAGCTAGTTTATTAAGAGGCATAAATGAGATTGGCAGTTGAGTATTCGCTTCGAGAGCGGTAGTAGTAATCGCTGTTAGCAGATATAAAGTCAGTGAATAAGGTTTTTCGTTAGGCAGTTGTTTCCATAGCTCAAGGAAGATTGCAACCCAACAACGCTCGTATCGATTGGCTTTTTCATTGTAGTTATCAGTAGTCCTTTCTATAGCATTAATAAGCTACAGGAACATCACAAGATTGCGAGTAGAGATTAAGCTTGTAGTTGAAGTAGTCTTAATAGCAGCCCCTTTTCCGTTATAAGGTTGCAAAGCCTATCTGTTGTATCTGCGGTATTAGAATGGAAGTACAAAAGAAGAATTGAAGCTGTAAGCTCGCCTGCCGTTTCCCTTGTTTTATTAGTTGATTATCAGATTCAAGGCCAACTAGAAGAATTCAAGTCGCATCCCTTGTAGTAGTAAGCGGACTCAAAGCACGCTATAAGTTTATGAGTGCAGTAAGTAAGCCAGGTGAGTAACGTAGAACGGTCAGATTACGAGTCAGCTTTTCCTATCTCTCAGTAGTCAGCTAGAAGATCCAAAGCCATAAAGGAGAATAGCGGATTTCCTTGTTGTGGTAATAGGAGTTTCAAGCCGTAAGTGCAGCTCGATAGTGTATTAGGAAGGAGTATTCGTTTCCATACTTGAAGTAGTGATTTACGACAAACATGAAAGAAGATTAGCTGATTGACTTGTTGACCCTAGCCAGCTATAAGAATTGTAGATACGAAATCAGAATACAAAGGAGCAAGCGCAGCTAGAACAATTACAGTAAGCGGATTAGAAGACTGCAAACACACAATCAGATTCAACCCAGGTAAGCGGAATGCAAAGTTGCTTATCAGAGTACAAGTAGTGGTTAAGCTTCTCGATATGTTGTTTCGGCAGCAGTTCTCGTATCGCCCTGTTTTAGAGAGTCAGTTAGCAGAGCCACAAGCTTTACAGTAAGAAATAGGGTTTGTCGTTGGCGCTTCCGAATTCTCTTTATAAGCTATAAGGTTTGTTGCGAGCTCTCTAGATGTGTATTACCAAGCAGTAAGCGGAGATTAGGAGTACGAATTAAGATTGAAACCATGAAATCAGATTAGTTGCTCGATCTGTAGAAGCAGTAGTGCCTTATAGAATGCAAAGAAGGAGTTGAGTTTGTAAGTGCAGCTTTCGTTTCCCTAGTTTGACCACGGGCTAGCAGTTTGATCTGTGGATCTCTGATTTGCAAGTGGTATTTCTTGTTCAGAATACAAGATAGAGTAGTAGTATCGATTATCCCTTTCGTATACAAGGTATTAGCAGGTAAAGTAAGGAGGAAGGATTAGTTGCTTTCCTCTGGTTTCGCTTTCTGCTTGCCTTTCGTATACATAGTATTAGCAAGATAGATAGAAGAAAGGCTGCCGTTTGCCTTGGCTTTTGCTGTTAGTAGTTTCTCTGGTATTGAGCTGTCGTACCGCAAGTCGATTATAAGGTTTCAAGCTTGCGATTAAGTAGTTTACAGTCTAGTTTCCTTGCAGGGACTCATCAATCTATGAACGAAGGCATAGGTCTGACTACTTGACTGCCTTGATCCCTCCATTCCTCCGCTTCTTTTACTTGTGCAGCAATCCGCGCTTCTTTAACTCATTCGTAGCATCCGGCACGACTCCTATTCTAGATAAGGAGGGAAATTCTTATTCAAAGAGTAGGTTTGGTCTGCCCCAAGGCTGTACCCTATAGTAATTTCCTTCTACCTCTTATCTCTATAGTCTTTACGTCGTCTCCTGGGTCGGTTAAGCTATAACCTAGTAGTACCGGGAACAACTCCTCTAAGCATCAAGTCAATTAAGGAACCCGATTTGTTGGGTTTTGAACTGTTAAATGGTTACACGCCCGACATACTGTCTGATAGGGACCCGATTCATTCCTCGAATCGTAAATCATTACTATTTTTGCTTGCTCGAGTAGAGTCGAAAAGTGGGGAACCTGGATTCCCAGCAGGTGATCTCGATCACCATAATATGATATTTTGCATTCCCTTAATTTCTGAGATGGAACTCTTTTCCAACATAAAATACAAGTCTATCAGTTCAATAAAAGTATGGGTTAACCATTCCTCCTCTTAAGTTAGGGGTTTGGGATTAGTAGAGTAGTATAACTACAGCTCTAGTAGTTAAAGGCGGGAGGGCTCCGACCCGACTATTGGTTCTTTCCTCTAAAGAAACATAGCTAAAAGGTGTCTGATCTTGTCTATATTGTCCGAAGTAGCCTTTGCTTGTCAAAGTAAGTGAAAAGGGTTTCAAAAGGCTGTAGCTCAAGTATGCATGGAATAGCACAGGGTTATCCGCTTTATTATCTGGCTTATCTGCTTGAGAAAAGTGAACTCTTAGCTTTAAACCTACTTTGTCTTTGTATCTTAGCCCTTCTAGCTCTAGCTTAGGGGCCCTTTCCTAGCTTATTCAACTCTTTCTTCGGCAGGATCGAACGAAAAGCAAGGTGTACCCAATCTCTAGTGCACCATCTATCTCTGGATCCGGGCTCGCCTCCACTATCGTTCCGGTCAAGAAGAAGAATGGTCGGCTACGTGCTGCACTTCAACGTATTCCTGGTCTGCTATATCCTAAATAATCTTCACTGCATCATCATGGATGTAACTACTCTTTACTTATTTAACCCACCACTAAACGAAAAGCTAGCAACAAAGCGGAGTGCCAGGGTCTAGCCCTTCTGAAGAGTAAGCCACTCTGTAAAGAACCCCATACTCTAAATGAACTTGGTTAGGGCTTTGAACTGTAAGGGCAGAGTGATTTTTCCAGTAAAGATTCTGTGGATAATTTGAATGCTGAAAGGTTGCGAATAATGTCTTCTGTTAGATATTGCCATTAGTATTGCCAAAAATACTCTTTCATATCAGTCCACCCCTAATGCCTTACTTAAGTAAGCACTATCTTTTCCTGAGTAAACACAGCGCCAACTTATGAATAAGTAAAGTCAAATAGTCAAGTATTTTCTAGTTGGTAAATTTAGATAATGAAAAGCTCTAAATATTTCCAATTCGACCAACTTTTCTCTAACAAGGAGCTCCGGCAAAGATGCTTCGATACTAGGAAGGCACAAGGTCTCGTCCCCTTCACCCGCACACCGGAGCAGTCTCCTTTCGTTCATGAGATAAGATGAATTGCTAAGAGTGAGCTTCTGCACAGTAGAGGATCTGAACTCATAAGGCTCGCAGAGGACTCATTGAAGAGTGTTCTAAAAGAAACCTCCTCGCATCTAAGTTTTATAAAACTAGTGGGTGTAAAAATCCCAAATTGACAGATCTCTATCATCATGTACATGAAACATCAAAAACTTCCAAATAAACTATAACTCGAAAAAACAACCACCTGTCAATTGAACCATAGGCAGACCTCTTGAGCTACCCACAGCAAGTCCGGTGGCATTGTAGCCCACACTCGCCCATCCCTATGCTTAAACAACCCCCAAAAGACCCCTATGAAAGCAGAAATCAACAGCTTGAGTCTTCTTGGCAGGTGCCTCTTGGCAGCCAAATTAGCTCTATTTAAATTGTAGGTCGCATGAGCCACCATAATGAGCATTTAGACTTGACCAAACCGCGACAGCATACGGACATTAGAAGCTCTGAAATAAAGCAGACTCAACTGGGCTGTACCTGCACATGACATACGGCTTAGAGCAGTGCAGTTGCCTTCTTTCTTTGTTCACCTACATTTTCTTGTTCTTTATTGAATTGGATTTGACTGACGACAAGACGCGCTGCTAGTGCTAGTTTCAGTAAGCCTGTCTCTTCTAGAGGAAAGCAAAGCTGGTAAGAAGAGCTCCTATTTTCATACTCTAAGCTTGGATAATCCGCATCAAGAAGATTCGAACCCCTGCTAGCACTGCGTAAGACAACCAGTCAATCTGGAGTTTAGTAGAACTCGCTTTTAGTCTTTCTTTCTTACACAGAAATAGAAGTTTCTAGGTGAAAGCTCAGTTTATCCAATTACATATTAATACCTTAAGATTCTGATGGCATCACTTTCTCTCGCATAAGGTCCAGTTGATATCAAACAAAGGTGGATCCTGCAGATTTTCTCACCCGGTGGCGAAATGCAAGTGTTTACAGTGCCCGGGATTTGGTCCATAAGGGGTAAAGATCTGCATTACTAACCTACAATCCGCGGGTGGATAAGCAGATACACGGTCTTGCGCTTCGCAAACATTTGAAGAACTATCTTCTCGCGCCACCGACAACCTTGATTTTAGCTTTTATCATTTCTCCACATTCCCCCGACAAGATAATTCCTTTTCTTTAATCCCCGGCTTAAACCCTTATTTCATTCCATTGCATGAATTCTGGACCCTATATATGCATTTTTCTAGCGCTAGGAATCGTATTTCTTTAATCCTGGGTATTGGGGTAGTCAAAGCAACAACTAGATAATCCAAAAGTGCTCTTCACCAGGAATCCATCCCCGGACCACTTGACTTGTACCTGGAACAGAGAATCAGCCAATGGAAAGCAAGGCTTGCAGTTAGATGTGGGAGATGCTCAGAGCGTGATGGCAAGAGTGGAGCGAATAATAACAGTTCTTTTTTTAGCAGAAAAAACTACAGCATCCCTTGCCCAGAGCCGCAAACCATGTGCTTTCATTCAATTGTTAGATCAGATTAGTCTGAGGAGAGACCCTTTGCTTTGAACTGCCTTTACTCGGCTTCCGTTCAAAGATTCGTATCTGTTTTTCCGAACCAAATGATCAGATCGAACTCAGGTATTCGTTCCTGAACTATGCTCCCCAAGGGTTAAAGCAACTCGAATCTCTCTCCTTTCCTCAAAGGAATCGTTACGAGCAGAAAACTTGGAAGAAAAGTACTGTACCAAACACAGTAGCGGCGTATTTAGCTACCTTAGAACCGTTACTCCACCGAGGAGCCGTTTATCCGACGCAAGACTAGCGCAATCCTTTTTTTTCCAATGGCAACTATAAAATCCGAAACAATAGGTGTCTTCGGCCGATCAATTGGAGCCGAATCCCGTAGAGTAATCCGTTTTCGTAGCAAGGAAGGAGCCCTAAGCTAGGTAGCTGTTCTTGGGATTTCCGTTCTTGGGATTACCGGTGCCCAGGAAAGAATGGATAAAGCAATGCCGGTACTAAATTGATCAAACATGATGGTGATCTGCTACCCACCTACTCTAATAGAAGCACTACAGGGGTATCAACTATTGAAACAAATACTCAAACCAACTATTCAAATAGCAGGCTTTATCTTTTTAAACAAGCAGGATTCCAGGAATTGGGAAGAAAAGAAAGAATCAAGGAAAGATCTTTCTCTTGAACTATAAACTAGAGGCAGACTTTCTCTCCTTCAATAGGAGAAGATGCTGGTCTAGCTTTTACTTCGGCGCCTACTTCCTTACACTACCACAATAGGAATCTTTGTGTTCAAATAATGGAGACGGATTCAATACTCAATAGTTAGAGGGATGGAAAGCTAGCTATATTGGCTTAGACGGCCCGCCCCAGTACTGTCTTCCTTCTTCGTTTTTGAGGACCGAACATCGCTCGTAGTATTTACGAATGAATGTCTGTCTTGACCGGTTGGCTAGAAAAAAAGAGTTCATTATTGGACCTCCGTGCTCAAATTCTACTTGCTTCTTGGGAACGAGTTACTGGCTTTTTACGGTTAGCGTATGAAGATGCTCGCAGGCTGATCAATAGAAAACAAATGGCTGGCTTACTGGATGGATTGACGGATCGGAGGGAATTGAATGACAAGGTAGGAATGAAGAACAATGCCCGGGTCGGTGAAGACCGGTCTCAGAATTCCAGAAAAGGACTCCCTCTGTCCGATGGTGCGTCATCCTTGTCGTATCGACTTGGGCGTAGCGTAGATCTGGTAACAACCCAGTAAGCCCTATTATTATATAGAAAATGGCAATGACAATGGCACAAGGCTTCGCCCTTTTCTCTACAAGATCTACCCAAATATAGGCAGGAGTTATTTCGCCAAGCAAAGCAGTGTGTTCTGAAGGTAAAGAAAGACGGTAAAGCCCATTTAAAAGAGTGCCACGCAGAAGCACCTCCTGTTTCACTCGATCTTTAACCAAACAACAAGAAGAGGTGAATTCCACTGGTTTAGCATTGCATTATCCTTGACCGATTGAACAACGCTCAACAAGTTATTGGTAATACCGGGCACATACATGGAGAATGTTGGTAAGAGAGAGTCTGAACCGGTGTCTGAATAAGAGATGAACCAGAGTGGATAATTTAAAAACCTGTGTTATTTCCCATATGGATTTTCTCCGTTCCAGTGTAGACAGAGGGAGTTCAAAGGTTATTGATGTCGGCCGTAACATGGGTAGAAGCTCCAGAATCAAAGAAGAAATCTGAAGTGGCACCTGGCTCGAGCGAATTGATGAAACGAGCCATTCCTTTAGAAAATAAATAATAAGTTCTCTAACGTGCATGTTGATCGCTTTTGTATTAGTGGCCCTATAGCCCTTTTTATAGCCCCCTAGGGGGACGGGTCTGTCAGTGAGGATTGTGAGAAGATGCAAGCTATGACACGGGATTTCTTTCAGAACTTGTATACGTCGGAGGGCACTGCTAATATGTCAGCGGTGCTAGATCACGTCCCGTCAAAGGTCACTGACAGCATGAATACCTTCCAGTGTGCGCCATTCACAGAGAAGGAGGTACAGGCTACTTGAAGACAAGACGGTGGGGAAAAGGACTTTGCCTACCTTACTGAGGTACTCGATTGGAGAAGAGCGCCACATCACACTATAGACAGATCCGAATCTAACATATCTGGTACTCTATTTATTATGTCTGCTTATCCGAATCTTTTGACTCTTAATAGTCTTGGTCATAGATAGGAATAAAGGCTATTTCCTTCTTAGGCACCACATTCTTAGCTTAGGAAAAGCGCTTTCTTTGGCTTGATTGCGGAGGAAAGCTTTTCTTGCTAATCTGGTGATATCGTAGTAAAGCCAAGAGGAATCGATTTAGCAGTCCATACCAGGTAGATTTAGGAGTGACCAGCAGTGAATGCCCGGTAGCAAAGGACTCGGCTTTACTTAGCAAGGGTTCGCTTTCTGGGAATTCCATCATTCCCACTAGGCAATAATATGTAAACTAGGTATGGAGTATGTTTTTAACGGTGTAAGTACCCCTTCATTAAAGATCCCTTTCCCCAGTCTACCTTCAGTGGCCCCAGGCGGATAAGCCAATCTACACCTAGGATCATTGCATCACCCCTCCAACATTCTTACTTTTTACCTTCTAACTTGGCATCGCATCTCGTGTCAGTCACTATTATTGTGAACCATAGTCCACTTGACGACTTTACCCCACCGGGTTGTTTTGCCTAATTCCAGGAATAGAGTAGCATTCTCAGGCACTACCCTCAGTTGCAGCCTCAGTCCATATAAAACAGTCAATCTACCAGCAGCAGAGGCTGCAGATACATGTCCACCACCTGTTTATCTACTACCATAAGCGGGAGCAGTTGCAGGTAAAGAGTGTTGTGAGGGCTTTTATTTGCGCGTTAAGGGCTGTTTCTGTTATAGCACTAGAAATCAGTGCCGTTAGTCCCTTCTCGAACAGCAGTTTTAGCAATTGAATCAGCTGTTTCCTAATAGACTAGGCTGTTAGCAGGATTTGCAGGCGAGACAGATGAGGAGGCATAGAAGGAGGAATTCCATTATGTGCTAAAGGCTGCGGAATAAGAGCTCTTAGTCCTTTCGGCGTAGAGAACGAATCCTCTGTTGCAAGAAGAAGGGCAATGCCGATTGTAAGGTTAAGTATTACGTACGTAAAAACCAGTCAGTGACTCATTTAAGTGTTGTGCGAAAAGGTAGCCTTTTGGCAACTGCAACCATCCATAGCGAGCGACGGAAGATCAATAGGCAGTTTTTTCATAAGTTGATAAAAGGAGAGAGCAGCTTAAGGAGAGAAGTAGCACGCACTGGAGTGGGTTTCACCATCGAGTAATGAAGATGTTAACTTATAGTATAGTACAAGCAAGAGAACTCTTAAAAGAAAGAAATCTACTGCTCTATCATTGACAGATATCTTTTAGTCTATAGCCCTACCTAGGGGGAACTCACACTCGCTAGAAGGCAAAAGCACTTGAAACAGTAGTGAGGTAAGAAATAAAACTACTCGCTTATTCTCAATATGCCTGCTCTTCGAATTCAAAACTCCTCAGCTATACCCCTTTCTACATATGTATATATGAAAAAGACAGCAGCTATACAAAGCTTTATCTCGCCACTTGAGAACTCGTTTGCTTCTGGCTGTCTTACTGGATTTCATCTATCCTTAGCTTACTGGCCTAAGATGTATATGCTTGGAATATTCGTAATCTCCCTCGTGGTTACGTTTTATTATCTTAGAAGGAGTTGCAACCTACAAGGCCTATAACGCCGTATCAGATCTTTCCATTGCCCTATGGTCACTTGCTTACCACTTCAAAAGTAACGAACCACCCACAATTAGAGTTATACTAAAATAAATTTCCCGGTTATTCTAGAAGTTAACTCTTTTAGTTGCGCGGGTAGCTCTCAGGCCTATTACTCCAGGCACACTTTTCTCAAACACTACGTTGCTATAGCTATGCTTCCTCAGACTCTGTTTGACTCCCCTCTCAAGCAGGTAAAGAAGCTCTTTCCATTCTTGCCTAGTGACTAAGATTTTCACACTTGTTGTGTCTAGGCTGCAAAGATTTTATCATAAAACACTAACTGAAGTGTTAGATGGATTCACTTTCGATAAGAATCCAAAAGCAAGTTCCCTATACTACCTTCTTTCCCTCCTCTGTTTCTGTCTTTAAGAGGCAGTGCATCCGGCAGGAATCGAACCTACTTTTTTACCCATTTAGCCTTTCTAGGTTGGTGGGCGCTTTCACCATTCAGCCATGGATGCTTTAGCGAGTGAACTAGGTTTTTATTTGAGAGCGAACTAGGTTTTTAGTGGTATTACTTCTCGAGCTTCTATTTCTTCCGTTAAGGGAGATTCGGGAAAAGATGGAATAGGAAGACGTGTTTCCAGAACGAACAAGATACGGGTAGAGAAGGGGAAGTTAGCAAAGTTAGACAAGATTGGAATGGGCATAGGAACATGTATTGATGTACCAGATCGGCTAATGCTCCCAGGTTGATGCGATGTATTCCACCAGTTGACTGGAGACTTTATTATTGGTATATCGATCGGTCCAGCACGGATTGAAATAGGAGCCGGTTCGACAGGAAGCTTTTGAAAACGCAGTGCACCCAGGTAAATAAGGAACAAGATGAATACAGAAGTTAAACGAGCATCCCACACCCGAAAGGTACCCCACATAGGCCTTCCCCGAAACCCCCCAGTCACTAACGTAAACAAAGTAGAAAAAGCACCAATTTCTGTACCGGTTCCGGAAGAGCGAAGAAAAAGGGGATGTTTTGTTAATGGGAACAAGGAACTGTTTATAGCTGTCGCGATATAAATAACTATACTCATCCGAGCCGCAGGAACATGTACATACGAAATACGAGAATTTCCACCTTGTTGAAGATCTGGTGGTGCTACCCGAAGACTTAAATGAATAGCCATCGCTGTTAAGAACAACCGAGATCCAATGAGAATTTGCGCGTAGCTTTTTGTCTTTGACATAAAAAAATAAGGTTGTAATAACGAAACTGACATTTTATTTTTCCTTGCCTTGCAAGTGGAACAAGAAAGACTATATAGTGATTTTTATTCTATAAACAATCAAAGGATTTCGCATGCTTTCCATGGAATGACGGAATTCCCCTTGCTTAGTTTTCGCTCCGCTCGTGCGTGGCACTCCTTGCTTGCGGAGCGGCATATCGGAAAAAGAAGGATTGACTTTCTATACGGGCCCGTCCCCTCTTACCCCTAACTAACGATTATGCTGCTCTCGCCTTTTTGTAATCTTCTCTTTCCAAAATTCACTACTAATTTGTACTACCTCCTTAGTCACCCTATCCACTCTTGTCCTGTTTTCGGGTTCCCTTTCAGGGGATGAGGATATTTCGATGATTTCTCCCTCCGTAGGTGGAAAACGCGTGGGTGAGTAGAGTCTGTGCTTTGCTTTGGGGGCCACCCTACTCTGACTTGATTAGCTACTTACTAGTAACTAGGATCGTTCAAACAGTCAGTCAGCAATGCGTACTTCTTTCCTAGTTGAGTGGATCTGCGTAGCAGAGCCCAATCTTCTACCACAAGCTCTGACCTGACTTGTTGTACTTGATTCACCCACGTAAATAGACAAGGGCTTTCATCCCATAAAAGAGAAGTGAGTCCGCATGTCGGCAAATGATTTGGAATTGGAACTGGCCACAGAGGAAACCGAAGCCCTAACTCCCCATTCTTTCTATCTTACATCGCCATCGAGCCCTGGCTGTAGAGTCACAGGTTTCTAATCGCAATGGATTTATGTTTTCTTTGGCTTTTCCATTCGCTTCGTTCAACCCTGATCTGGATAGATAGCTTGGCTTCTATTAGCTGAGAATGGTTTTGTCAAGGAAAGGTTTCGCTATACAACAACAATGAACTCACTTCTGATCAAATTGGATGAATCGGTAATCTTTCTCTGTCTTGTGAGAGAGAGTCACTTGCTGTATTGAGAGCGGGTGGGTGACATGCATTAAGCGAAATCAGTTGTTATGTTTTTGATCTTCTTTGCGCGAGAAGACCCTTGACTGAGGAGACGTGTTTGGCTTGGATGATACCGCTATGCTCCTATTCACTTTCAGAGACCGCTCTGAGTTTGCCGCAGGCAACCCTTTCACTAAGAACATTTTCGCCATTAACGAAATGCCACTATTCCACAATGCTTCTTTGATTTATGTGTAGGAGCGGTAGTAGTGAAGAAAATGGAGGGAGAAGAAAGAAAGCGATGTGACACGAGAATAGATCACATCCGACAGCCAGCCATGCCATTAGATAGATCCGCTCTGAGTCTTCTGCAGGATGAGATCCGCTTGGTCTTGTGATAGGGGCTTGAGGAGGAAGAAGAGGGGATTTCTGAAAAAAAGAATGAATCTCCTTATTTATAGGGAACAGGACGTGTGACTTCCTCAAACGAAACGAATGTGGCTTTCGTGATAAGGCAAATCCTTCGTTCGGTACAATCAACATATTGAATCTACGCTCGCTCGGCTCGGTGCTGAATGAACTCCTTCATTGATTCCGGGCTGCTCGTAGGGGGACTGTGAAAGCAAGCGTAGGAGATCAAAATGTGAGTCCGATGGGTAAAAAAGGGAAGCAGGAAAGGGTTCTGATGTGAATTCTTCTTGTTTGTATATCTATCTAAGCCCTTGCTTGCTCAAAATTTACTTGCATCTTCCCTTATCACACTACACTCTCTCTTCCTTATTCCATTTAACTGAGCTAAGCAACACTTTTTCACGTATTCACCCGAGATATTAGAGAAATTGGTCATATTGATCTGTCGTCTTGTTCTCGATAGGAACTTGCTGCTGTCTTGGTTGGTTTGAGAGCAGGCACTGTCTATATATCCAAAACCGGAGGAGGGATCACAGACGATCGGAGATTTTGGATTGAGATGGATGGTTGTGCTTGAAGTTACGAGTCGGGTAATGCTAAGTTGAATCGGCTGATCCGTTTCATCCTCTTTCGGCAAAGGAAGTTGGACTTTAGTTAGCTAAAAAAACTGTACCAGCAGCCTGTCTGTGCCCTTTGAGTCTATAGCCGCCAAATCTAAAGATTCCTTAAGTTTTCGTACGGCTTCTTTTTTCAATGATCGGTGACAATGAATGCTACGAATGTTCGCTTCCACTAATGTCGTCTAAGAATTGTGAGGTGCCCATAGCTTCCCGGAAGAAGAAGAGTCATTGTCGTTTCCTGACCGGTATGGATGCACATATTTACCCTCGCCTCGGGAAATACCACCAGTAGAGTCTGCGGAAGGTGTCGTTCAGGAGAGATGCTGGGCTCTAGATATGCGAGTGAGATACCCGCCCTCGGTCATGACCTGGGTTGAAGAAGGAATCTATGTTCTTGGAAGCAAAGAAAGAACTCCGGTATTCCGGCCTTAGATTTTTGCTCTGTAGGGGCTACCCTATGGGCTGTTATCTCAAGGTCCTGGTTAGGCTCTTCTTGTTGTCTC